TTACCAGTTCTTCCTCCTGAGTTGAGACCAATTTATCATATAGATGAGGATAAACTGGTGACCTCGGATATTAATGAAATCTATAGAAGAATTATCTATCGGAATAATACTCTTACAGATCTATTAACGACAAGTATAGCTACGCCAGAAGAATTAATAATATCTCAGGAAAAATTGCTACAAGAAGCAGTGGATGCACTTCTTGATAATGGAATCTGCGGACAACCAATGAGGGATGATCATAATAGAGTTTACAAGTCGCTTTCAGATGTAATTGAAGGCAAAGAAGGAAGAGTTCGCGAGACTCTGCTTGGTAAACGCGTCGATTATTCAGGGCGGTCAGTGATTGTCGTGGGCCCTTCACTTTCATTACATCGATGTGGATTGCCTCGCGAAATAGCAATAGAACTTTTCCAGGCATTTGTAATTCGTGACCTAATTAGAAAACATCTTGCTTCGAACATCGGAGTTGCTAAGAGTCAAATTCGTAAAAAAAAACCAATTGTATGGGAAATACTTCAAGAAATTCTGGATGACCATCCTGTATTGCTGAATAGAGCGCCTACTCTGCATAGATTAGGCATACAGGCATTCCTCCCCATTTTAGTAGAAGGGCGCGCTATTTGTTTACACCCATTAGTTTGTAAGGGCTTCAATGCGGACTTTGACGGGGATCAAATGGCTGTTCATGTGCCTTTATCTTTGGAGGCTCAAGCAGAGGCACGTTTACTTATGTTTTCTCATATGAATCTTTTGTCTCCAACTATTGGAGATCCCATTTCTGCACCAACTCAAGATATGCTTAGTGGACTCTATGTCTTAACGAGTGGAAATCGTCGGGGTATTTGTGTAAATAGGTATAATCCGTGTAATGGTAGAAACTATCAAAATGAAGATAATAACTATAAGTATACAAAAAAAAAAGAACCGTTTTTTTGTAACGCCTATGATGCAATTGGAGCTTTTCGGCAAAAACGAATCAATTTAGGTAGTCCTTTGTGGCTGCGGTGGCGACTAGATCAACGCGTTATTGCTGCAAGAGAAACTCCCATTGAAATTCACTATGAATCTTTGGGGACCTATTATGAGATTTATGGACACTATCTAATAGTAAGAAGTATAAAAAAAGAAATTCTTTATATATATATTCGAACCACTCTTGGGCATATTTCTCTTTATCGAGAAATAGAAGAAGCCATACAGGGGTTTTGGCAGGGCTGTTGTAATTCTATGCTACCAGCGGGAATTCGAGTCTCGCCGGGTTAACTAGGACTATAAAATTGCGGAATTTCTACGTGAATCAAGATCTAGAAAAGGAAGTTGTCCAATCACTGACTCAAACCCATTGTCAAATTCTACTCAGCGCAATATGGAGGTACTGATGGCAGAACGGCCCACTCAGGTCTTTCACAATAAAGTGATAGACGGAACTGCCATGAAACGACTTATTAGTCGATTTATTGATCACTATGGAATAGGATATACATCACATATCCTGGATCAAGTAAAGACTCTGGGTTTCCGACAAGCTACCGCCGCATCCATTTCATTAGGAATTGATGATCTTTTAACAATACCTTCTAAAAGATGGCTAGTTCAAGACGCTGAACAACAAAGTTTTATTTTGGAAAAACACCATCATTATGGGAATGTACACGCGGTAGAAAAATTACGTCAATCGATCGAGATCTGGTATGCCACAAGTGAATATTTGCGACAAGAAATGAATCCTAATTTTCGGATGACCGATCCTTTTAATCCAGTCCATATAATGTCTTTTTCGGGAGCCAGAGGAAATGCATCTCAGGTACATCAATTAGTAGGTATGAGAGGATTAATGTCGGATCCCCAAGGTCAAATGATTGATTTACCCATTCAAAGCAATTTACGCGAAGGACTCTCTTTAACAGAATATATTATTTCTTGCTACGGAGCCCGTAAAGGAGTTGTGGATACCGCTATCCGAACATCAGATGCAGGATACCTCACGCGCAGACTTGTTGAAGTAGTTCAACACATTGTTGTACGTCGAACAGATTGTGGCACCGTCCGAGGTATTTCTGTAAGTCCTCGAAATGGAATGATGACCGACAGGATTTTTATCCAAACATTAATTGGGCGTGTATTAGCGGATCATATATATATAGGTTCGCGATGCATTGCTACTAGAAATCAAGATATTGGGGTTGGACTTGTTAATAGATTCATAACTTTTAGAGCACAACCAATCTCTATTCGAACCCCCTTTACTTGTAGGAGTACATCTTGGATTTGTCAACTATGCTATGGCCGAAGCCCAGCTCACGACGACCTGGTTGAATTGGGAGAAGCTGTAGGTATTATTGCAGGTCAATCTATTGGAGAACCAGGTACTCAATTAACATTAAGAACTTTTCATACCGGCGGAGTATTCACAGGGGGTACTGCAGAACATGTCCGAGCCCCTTCTAATGGAAAAATAAAATTCAATGAGGATTTGGTTCATCCGACACGTACACGTCATGGACATCCTGCTTTTCTATGTTCTAGAGACTTGTATGTAACTATTGAAAGTGAAGATATTATACACAATGTGTGTATTCCGCCCAAAAGTTTTCTTTTAGTTCAAAACGATCAATATGTAGAATCAGAACAAGTCATTGCTGAGATTCGCGCGAGAACATCCACTTTGAATTTGAAAGAGAAGGTTCGAAAACATATTTATTCTGACTCAGAAGGCGAAATGCACTGGAATACCGATGTGTACCATGCACCTGAATTTACATATGGTAATATTCATCTCTTACCAAAAACAAGTCATTTATGGATATTATTAGGGGAGCCCTGGAGATCCAGTCCAGGCCCCTGTTCGATCCACAAGGATCAAGATCAAATGAACGCTTATTCTCTTTCTGTTAAGCGAAGATATATTTCTAACCCCTCAGTAACTAATAATCAAGTGAGACACAAATTTTTTAGTTCGTATTTTTCTGGTAAAAATCAAAAAGGAGATAGGATTCCTGATTATTCAGAACTTAATCGAATGACATGTACCGGTCGTTGTAATCTCAGAAATCCGGCCGTTCTCGAGGGGAATTCGGATTTATTGGCAAAGAGGCGAAGAAATAGAGTCATCATCCCACTCGAATCGATTCAAGAGGGCGAGAACCAATTAATACCTTCTTCAGGTATCTCAATTGAAATCCCCCGAAATGGTATTCTCCGTAGAAATAGTATTCTTGCTTATTTGGACGATCCTCGATATATAAGAAAGAGCTCGGGACTTACTAAATATGAGACTAGAGAACTGAATTCAATCGTTAATGAAGAGGAGTTGATTGAGTATCGAGGAGTCAAGGTATTTTGGCCAAAATACCAAAAGGAAGTAAATCCGTTTTTTTTTATTCCCGTGGAAGTCCACATTTTGGCCGAATCTTGTTCCATAATGGTACGGCACAATAGTATTATTGGGATAGATACACAAATCACTTTAAATAGAAGAAGTCGGGTAGGTGGATTGGTCCGAGTGAAGAAAAAAGCAGAAAAAATTAAACTAATAATCTTTTCTGGAGATATCCATTTTCCTGGAAAGACAAACAAGGCATTCCGATTGATACCACCAGGAGGGGGAAAACAAAATTCCAAAGAATACAAAAAATTGAAAAATTGGCTCTATATCCAACGAATGAAACTTTCCAGGTATGAAAAAAAATATTTTGTTTTGGTTCAACCTGTAGTCCCATATAAAAAAACGGATGGTATAAATTTAGGAAGACTTTTCCCACCGGATCTCTTGCAAGAAAGTGATAATCTACAACTTCGAGTTGTCAACTATATCCTTTATTACGACCCAATTCTTGAAATTTGGGACACAAGTATTCAATTAGTTCGGACTTGTTTAGTGTTGAATTGGGACCAAGACAAAAAGATCGAAAAGGCCTGTGCTTCCTTTGTTGAAATAAGGACAAATGGTTTAATTAGAGATTTTCTAAGAATCGACTTAGCGAAGTCACCTATTTTGTATACCGGAAAAAGAAATGATCTGTCGGGTTCAGGATTAATCTCTGAGAATGGATCAGATCGCGCTAATGTCAATCCGTTTTCTTCCATTTATTCCTATTCCAAGGCAAGGATTCAAGAATCCCTTAATCCAAATCAAGGAACTATTCATACGTTATTGAATCGAAATAAGGAATCTCAATCTTTGATAATTTTGTCATCATCCAATTGTTCTCGAACAGGCCCATTCAACGATGTAAAATCTCCCAATGTGATAAAAGAATCAATCAAAGAGGACCCCCTAATTCCAATTAGGAATCCGTTGGGCCCCTTAGGAACAGGCTTTCCAATTTATAATTTTGATTTCTTTTCCGATTTAATAACCCATAATCAAATCTTGGTAACTAACTATTTGCAACTTGACAATTTAAAACAGATTTTTCAAATACTTAAATATTATTTACTGGATGAAAAAGGTAAAATTTATAATCCCTATTCCTGCAGTAACATCATTTTGAATCCATTCAATTTGAATTGGTATTTTCTGCATTACAATTGTTGTGAAGAGACATCTACAATCGTTAGTCTTGGGCAGTTTCTTTGGGAAAATGTATGTATAGCCAAAAAAGGACCGCATTTAAAATCGGGTCAAGTTCTAATTCTTCAAGTTGACTCTGTGGTAATACGATCAGCTAAGCCTTATTTGGCTACTCCAGGAGCAACTGTTCATGGACATTATGGGGAAATCCTTTACGAAGGAGATACATTAGTTACATTTATATATGAAAAATCAAGATCTGGTGATATAACGCAAGGTCTTCCAAAAGTGGAACAGGTGTTAGAAGTGCGTTCGATTGATTCAATATCGATGAATCTCGAAAAGAGGATTGAGACTTGGAACAAATGTATAACAAGAATTCTTGGAATTCCTTGGGCATTCCTGATTGGTGCTGAGCTAACTATAGTGCAAAGTCGTATCTCTTTGGTTAATAAGGTTCAAAAGGTTTATCGATCCCAAGGGG